CGCGCTTCGCAAAGTGTTTAATGATGCGTCTGTAATAGCCTACACATAGGTCCCAAAAAAGAACGCGCTACGCCCGGCCCCCTTTTCAGTAGATGAGATTAGGATGAAAGGGCTTGCTTTCATTAACATTTAGTGAAGGGCGAATGAGGGGCGAAGCAGCTCGACCGATAGGGAGAGGGGGAGGAGCGTAGCCTCTTTCAAAGAATGATGATACCCCGACTCAATACATTTTTTGAAGAGTCGTCTATGTACTGAACCAGAGCCAACCATCCCGCCGTCACTTAAATAGAATTTTTTCCTAGTAGGGGACTGGAACAAAACGAGAAATGTGACGGGGATGAGCAACTCATCCTCGTAGCGGTGCAGTCCCTAAGTAAGTTCATCGACCATTTCTCTTACACAGCATCCCCTCCTCATGCCCCTTTCGGGCAAGAGAAAAGTGTTCCGGTGGGGGCATCAATCAAGAGATCGAGGCGGATGCAAGCGATTATGCCATGTTCACTGTCTTGATGCAGAATCGAAGGTCTGTATGCGTTCATTCGAGGCAATAAAAGAGGAAAAAACTTCAAGTAGATCGATCAAAACTCACAATGGAACTAGCTCGCAAAGAAGGAGTAGGAATGTCACTGGCTAACAAAAGTGGAAGCCTAATAGTCCTAATCAAAAGAAATCCTGAAAAGCCAAGGGAGTGTAACAATTCCTTATTATATATAATAGCTCAACAATCTTGTAATTGTATATTTGAGCTATGAGCTATACCCCTCCTGGGACAATGGCAATAGCAAAAAGACCAACGAAACGACTCCTACAACTCCTGTCCGGGACATTCAGGACATAGCTGGTTGGGTTGTGGTGCTCTCTTTGGACGTCTACTTAGCGTAATCACGAAGAGAAAACCTTCGAGTAAAAGACTTTCGAGAAGACCAACGCAGCTTGAACAAGAGTTGTGAACTCCACCCCTACTTCTATCTAATGTGAAAATGCCAACAATACATCAAATCAACAGAAATCGGTAAGACTAAAAAGACTTGATTTCGGATCTCACTTGCTAACGATTCCAAAGCCTGCGCCCCTTTCTATTGACTTTTGAATGAAAGAGCGTATTCTCACCTGAGGATCCGGGAGGAGGGATTGCTTTTATTGCTCGGAAAACACCCCCTCTCAGGGGTAGCGATCAGATCTTCCTGCTTCAGCGCTTACGAATGGCGATTCTTACCAGAAAATTAGACATTCCAAGTCCTCTCCTTTCAGTCGAGCTCAATTACATCGAGCCTCTCCTAGAATGCCGTTTTCTTTCGCTTTCTTTGTTTTGGCTTCCATCCCTGAGCCTACCTTTCGCCCTTGCTTTCTTACGAAGAAGAGGCTCTCCCAGATCATATGGGGGAATAAGACCCAACAACCAGTAGGTCAATAAGCAAACCTAGAAAAAGGGAAAAGTCAAAGAAAGAAACTTGGAATTTTGGCAGCAAAGAAAAAGATTTCGTGGGGGTGGCGCTGGAGTCAGATCAATCCGACGCGGGATCTTAGGTTTCGCTCTTATAGAACAGGTCTGGATCTGTCTGTAGCTGCGTAGGTATGAGTTGCAAGAACTGCTTAAACACAGTCTTAGAGCAGATTGATCTCAGTCCGATGGTGCTTGAGCAGCTAGAATTTCTTTAGTTCAGGCTGCTGCCGGTCAACCACATTTATGTGAATTCGCACATAGGAGTCTCCCTATCGTCTTTCATTCGGAAAAGGAATTATCTGCATTGGCTTCAGTTAGCCGTGAAGTACGCTGATGCCCCGGTTGTCTATAAAGTCAAGTGTGATTCCCCTATGCTATAGTATAGAGAAAGGTAGAAAGACAGATTTTCAGCATCTCTTATAGTAACAGAGATTGAACCTGCAAGCGCTAACCTAAAAGAAAACCTCCTCTAGGGAAATGGACCAGCACTAGCACTAACGGAAACCCCGATTTCTAGTATAGGAATAGTGGACTTCCCTCCTCCTATACTAGATTCTACCTTTTCTCTCTTATAGTAAGAGAAGAAGAGGCAAGCACCACACTAACCGAGAAGCCGGATGGCAGCAGTCGAGTTCTTTCTTGCTTGGTTTTCATTTAGATCCCCTGCGTGTGCTAACACTTATAAACAAACTTCTCGAACCAGGAAGCTCTGAAAAAGGGAAGGTACCCGCACTAACATCCAATTTTTTAACGACTGGACTGGGAGCTTAGCTTAAGCCTTATCTCATTCATTAGCGAAGGAAGCGCACTTGTGTCTTTTTTATTCTATTGAAAAAATCACTACCCTTACTGTAGTAAAGTAAAGAATAGATCCCTACTGCTCTATATCTTCCCGTACTCTAGTACAAAAGTAGACAGCTTAGCAGCCCCTCTTGTGGTTCCGTAGATTAGAGAGTCTTCCTCCCAATTCTATAGGTCGGTTATGCTATAGCTCTCATTCCTGTGCCTGTGGTTCGATCAGTTGCAATCGCATCTTCCCTTACTTATTGTCTAAGCACGCAAGGCGCGAAAGCACTCAACTTAGCTAGGCATCAAACAGCTTTCTATGCATTTCAGATAGCTGCTTTGAGAGGCGCTAGGTCAGTGTAACCAAGGCCTGAAAGCAAATCATCGCCAGTCACAAGCAAGTAATTCTCTTTGAAAATGAGGAAAGAAAGAGAGGTCTTCTGCCTTCTCTAGGGTTTTAGTAGCAGTTGGCTTAGATGCTGTGGAAGTTTCCTTGTTTTTATTGAGTTCCTCCTGGGGAAGTGAAACTTTCTGAGAGTTCTGTTCCAGTTCTCTCTCTTCAATCCGGGTAAGCCCATTGAATGGAGAAAGTTTACATGGTGGGCCAGGCTAGTTTACTTCGATGGTAGGAGTCCGCGCAGTGAGGAAGCCCTTTTTAGCCATTTACAGCTGCCCAGCCGAACGAATAGGATCCTATAGAGTAGCCCGCCTTTCAAGCTCTTTTCTTTCCCCAGAGGCGCCAGTTAAGCCAAAGAAGGTTCTTTTATCATAGGAGCAAGCCAAGCTCAATAAAGTTCTTTTATCCAAACTGTAAAGATCAATCAATTCAGCAGGCAAGCCCTCTACTTCTTTGTTAGTAGAGTCATTCTCGTCTTGTCCATATGATCTAACTCGTAATTGAATCCCTAAGTCTGCTGTTACAGCTAGTGAAGAGAGATTTCGAGTTTCTCGCCCAAAATCTTCTTTGTAAGCTCCTTTGGAATCCCACCCCTGGTCTAAGCCTTAAGCTAGTGCTTCTGTCTTCTCTGCGATTGAAGTTGCAGTGGTAAGCTAATCCCTTGAAGTCTAAATCCCCAATATGTATAAATCTATATCTTTCTTTTTGAGGGCTATAGATTTCCACGATGGTAGGGCTTTACATAAGATTGGCTAACTCTCTAATAATATAATATATGGATTTACCTAGGAGTACTCCTTGTATTCCCCCTTCAAAGCGAGCCCAGGGCTATCAACTCCTCCTTCGGCAAGAAAAGGCACTACTACTGCGGGAACTCAATAGCTCTTTCAAATGGAGTGACCCCACCTGTAACTGGCTTTATTACTAGCTTGGGAGGAAGAGGCAAGGATCATACTTTATCTCGGTCTTTGAAGCCTTATCTTATTGGATAACTAATATTAAACAACTTCATTTCAGACCTTACGAAACTCGCACTTGAGGATACTCCCCAAGGAATGGAACCGAGCTCTTTCTTTAAAGCAGCTATCCCTACCGCTCCGTGGGAAAGCTGATCACACGCAGGGAATAAAAGACTTGAAGATGAACTGCCTTCTTGTGTACGGTTTGGAAACCCACGGAGCGGTAGGTCGACTTTTAGTCAAATACCGGGGAAGGTACTAAACTAGATCCTTTTCAATAGCACCTAGAAGGGATTAATCAGGCCTCCTGGTTTTAAGGTGCAAGGTCTACCCCTTCTTTAAACCTCTCCGGCGTATAGGAATGACTTAAGTTTTTCTCTTCCCTAGGCCATAACTTCGGATCCTGTGAGGCCCAGAGTTCCCCAATGAGCTTATAAAATTGACAATGGAAAACACACTTATTGGACGAGTCGGGTGAGGTTAGTAAATTAAGAACCAGTTCCTGATTAGTTCACCTGCAGCATCTCTAATCAATGGCTTTGGGCTTTCCCTACATGAATAGTTATTCTATTCCACCTCACCAGCTCTTGGCTTCCTCAGGCCTTAAGTAATGTAATCCAACTTAATCTCTTCTTTTCTTCTATCCTTAGAAGAATGGGGTTAGCGAGTTGGTTCAGGAATCAGTAGCATAACACTCTCTATCGAATTGGTTTCTTGTACAACCACTCGATCTAGTTAATCCTAGGAGCGATTAGTCCCTCATGAATAGAGCGAATAGAGCCGGTTTAGAGACGGTTTAGAAGATCAGTGAATAAGAGAAATTCTGGGAAGCTAAAGGTGTCAAAGACTTGTATACTACTAAGATTAGGCTTTCGATCTGGCACGTCGTGCAACTCAGACTGCCCTTGAACGATAGAAGTCTAGCAGCATCCCCCAAAGGGATCAACAGGACTAGAAAATAAGAAAACGTGTTAGGGGAATAGAGCTCCAGCATTCTTTTCCCTTCCTCTTTAGACGGATTTTGGGACCTTATAGACCACTCCCATGGATATCCCCTTGCAAGACAGGTGTAACGAGCTCCTCGGACTTGTTCTCTACTTGAAAAGATAGGTGGCCCCAGTGCACACTCCAAAAGGTATTTTATTTAAGACAGGATCCTCTGTAAGGGTTTGTTTGGTTTACCACTTGCCCCACTTCCGTGTGTTCTATACTCCTGTGGTCCGAAGTCTAAATTTGAAAGTTCCTTCCTTGCCTTAGACTTCGAGTTGCCATTCGAACCTCTTTGCGTGTCGGTACCAAAAACCGATGCCTTACCACTCGGCTATACTCCATACGGCGAAAACATCAGTCTTGGAGTGGTAAAGGCTTTGGCGAAACCCGCCTAGCAATGGAAGAAATGGTTTGACCGCAAGCAATCTCTGAAGGAGGGTAGCCCTATCTTCTTTTGAGGAGGAATAGGTAGAGAAATAAGTAGCCCGAATCCACTCACTGAATTATGCGACAGCCGGGTAGGACTTATTTCGAGATCGATTGCCTTATGTGGCTTTCTCCCACTGGGTTTTTCTGGGTGAGAAGAGATGCTCAAGAAGGAAGCATGGAGTGGAATCCTGGAGACCCCTCTGGCACGCCGGGATGGTGTTCTTTCATCCTTGTTCATTTCTTTTTCCTAGTGAGTGAAGAGGGTTTTATGTTGAGGGGAACCTTACTGTACTTTCTTGGTTCTAGTCTACGTGGTCTTACTAGCCCGAGGGGGGGCCTCGCTCATTCTGTCATTCCATTCCACACTCTGTATCCAGGTTTTGTCAGTCTTCCTGTACGCATAGAGGAGAGGGGTCATTCGGAAGGTGAGTATGCGTTTCCTAGTCTACTTCAACTAGACTCTTACCGAAATTTCTTTATAGAAAGAGTTTCGTCTTGCTTATTTGCTTGATCATTGGCAATGCTTGTAAGCCCTCTTTTAGCGCTTATAGTTACCCTTTTACCACCGCCCAAATCTCATTGAATGTTAATGGATGAGCGATCCCCTTCTGACTCAGAAACCGAGATTACATCTAGTAAGCCAACTCGCAGTCAAAGCATTGATGATTAGTGATCCCCTCTTCTTTGGGAAGATCCGGAATTCATTCAACTGAAACAGAAGCTACTGGCCCGAGTGTACGAGGTGAAGGAGGTCTCTATTCATGAGCAGATGCACCAACTCCATACTCATCTGACTGTTAAAAGGATAGGTCTCTGTCGGTTCGAAGGAAATCGGTTTGTGTATTTTATCTCTCGTAGAGTTGAGATTCCGTTTTTTGTCGGAAGTCCCCCTTGTGGAAGGCAGCTCATGACGTCTTACGCTCGCTAGTCAAACAACTCGCTGACACGAGTGATAAGTTTGATTAGCTCGATGGGATGTTCTAGCTTTTGATCCTATCTGTATTCGCCCCTCGTTTAGGAGAGCCAACCAAGATGCCTTATCGCCTACAGCTTTGAATATCTGATCCAGTCCTGTCATTTCAATTCTCAACTTACGACGCATTTTGCCTGACCCACAGCATGCCTTCTTTGATATCCGTTTCACACAATTTCAATACATCCGACAGATAGGTTTCGTTTTGGATCGCGGAGACGATATCGTACTACTTCGCTGATGCTCCTCCCTTTGGTCGAGTGATCTTCTTTGTCCTCAGCCCATCGGACCCTCTGATTAATCTAAAGTCCGGTGTGATAAAAGAACTCCTTGTTCATATAAAATGGGAAATCTGGCTAAGGCATTTGAGTGTCCAAAAGAGTCGTAGTTATTCTTATAAGCCATTTATTTCTCCTTACGAGACAGGGGTCCTAACCACCTTATCGCATGGGATATTTCTCGCAAGCAAGAGGTTCAATGGCACCAAGAAAGAGCAAAAAGAAGGGTCCTGTACACCTACCAAAATGAACATCTTTAGACATATATGTATGATGCGATGGTAAGGTACTTTGAGAAGGAACGAGAGTCAGAATCCAAAGGTAGATGAATGGCCCAAGGAGCGGACCGATGGGGTCTTTTCAAGCACGAATAGAACGATCTAAAGGGGGTGTGCAACCTAGAGAGATGGCCGTATCTCTTTTCTGAATGTGGTATCGAGGTTCGGTTCATTTGGAAAAGAGGTCGGGAGACCGTGCGAATGGTTGAATTGATGACTTCGCTTCGATCTCTTCGACTGAACCTGAAGGAGACTTCGATCATTCAACTTTAGCTGAAGAAGGAATGAATCATGTCACTCGGAATTCCGGAGAGTGAATCTTCTCTTTTAGATCCTGGCCTTGGTAGAACTTGTCTTTGATTGGGATTTCGATTGAAAAGATGTTAGGCCGGTTCCTCATGTGCCTAAGAAGCCGAGGAAATCTCGATTGAAGCCAATTCGACGTTTTTCCTACTCAATCTTTTTTATAGAAAGAGCACTCGGGAGCATAAGCAAGTTCAGTGGTTTCAACCTCTGTAATCGATCGATGGGAACCTCGAAGCTGTCTGAGGCAGGAGCAAACTCATATTAGGCACTGCCGCAGCATCAACAGGTAGTTGGAAGGTGCACGATAGCGAAGATCAATCCATCTCAATCTACAAAAAAAAACATTGCCTTGGGCATGCAACCCAAAAATCTCGAAAGACAGCTCGCTTGAAGAAAACTCTTTTAGAGCCTGGTACAAGCCAAGCCCCTTCGATTCGGCAACAAGAGTCGGTTATAGAATAGTCTTTTGGTCAGCTTTCCCGTTCTTGAAGACTTTCTGGCCGGTAGGCTTTATAGCGGACCTGCCTTGCTGACAGGGAGGATATGAAATATCTCGTTGCGCTTGCCTTCACTTAGAAACTCTACGCCCCCTACCCTATTAATTAATAATTTAGTTAAGGCATGCTCTCGAAAAAGATACCTTCCATTCTCTTGTCTCCG